GTAATGAATAGACTTCATAATCATTTTGTTTGTTGTAATGAATTAATTGATCTTTTTCATATGAATCCCATTTGTTTAAATCCTTATTTTGAGCCGTACGACATTGATTGACTCTATTTCGCCATTTTTGTGGTATTAATCTAGACCATCTAATCTGAGATAAATCGTATTGATAATGGCCTCTTAACCAATTTTTCCATTGATTCATTCCAGAATTCCGAAGTTTCTTATGACTTAATTCGGAATGAAATATGCCTTGTGTTCCAAAATAATCCTTTATTTCAGTCTTAAGAAAAAAAGATGTTCCTTGATATTGAAGAACAGATCTTAACTTATACAAATTAATAACTTTGGTTTGTGATAATTTGTAAAATACATATGCTTGTGACAAGGAGGATAAGTCACAAAAAATCTGTGAATTTTTATTATTATTACTAATATTATAAAATGACTTTTTTAGGGTGGAAATAAAATGAATTGTATTTTGATTTGTTTTATCAATTCTTTCTTGATTTGTTTCATTATTGTAAATGTATTTATCAATAATTTTCTTTGTTAATTCAACAAAAAGTTGTATATTGATTCTAGGAATATTAATGATACATAGAAAGATATCTATGTATATCTTTTCAATGAAAAATTTTAAAAAATAATGTAATTTACGGATTAATCGAACATTTCTTCTTTTTAATATTTGCCAAATATTTTTTGGTGATTTTACTCTTTTAACATTAGAACCCGTTTTGTTAGGACTAATATTTATTCCTGGAGTTGTTTTTTTTTTCTCTTTTGTAATTTTTTCTATTTGATTTCTGATTGTGCTTGTTCTATCAGTTAGATCCTTCATTTTTTTTTCTGTCAGTAAATAATTTGTCAAATTCGTAGATCGAATTTGACTAAACGATTCATGAATTATCCGATTGTTGATTATAGAATCTTTTTCTTTTTTAATTTGACTCGATTCATCTACTTCTTTCAATCTAAATAATAGAATTGGATTTACTTTTGAAAGTTCTTTTATTATTCTGTTTATAAATAGAACGCTTTTGATAACCCATTTTTCTGTTTCTTTTGAAATCCTTAGAAAGAATTTTGTTCTTTCTTTTAAAATTCTTAGAACTAAAAAATATTTCTTTTTCAATTTTCCACTTTTTTTTTCGAGTTCCTTAAAAATGGGTTCAAAAAAGGAAGGCCGCTTTCGGGGAGAACCAAAAGGAAGATCCGCTTCCATTCCCCAAACTGTTAAAAAACAAAAATCATCTTTTTGCCCTTTTCTTTTTTTTTTCGTTAGATCTCTATGAGAGGATTGTAGCTTAGATTTGTGCCAAGGTTTCAAACAGAAAGGAAATAGGATCTTTATCTGAATACCGTCTATTAACCAATTTTTCGGAAATTCTGTTTCTGATAATTGAACACCATTATAGGTGCATTTAACATGCATTTCTCTATTCCATTCCTTTAAATCCGCAGACCACTCAGGAAATTGCAATAATAATATACGGCCAATATTTTTAGCTATTATCAATGAAGGTAATAGAATATATTTTCTAAGAATTGATTGAGTTACTAACATCGAACCTCTTATTACTTGAGCAAATGGAATGGTATCCCAAGCTTCGGCTATTTCTATCCGGGCTTTCTCCTTTCTTTTGTTCTCCTCTTTTTTGTCCTTCTCTTTTTTTTCCCCTTCTTTTATTTGTTTTTCTGTATAATCTAAAATTTTTAAGTCTGTCTTTTTCCCCATCCAATTTATGAAAATAAGTTTCATTAGTCTGGAGATATCAAAAGAAAAGAGGGCGGATTTTGCTATTCTATCCAAAAAAAGCGGGGAATGCGCATTTGCTTGAAACAGTTCCCAAATAACTGTTTTACGCCTTTGAGCGCGCATAGAACCTTTGATTATGTCTCGACGAAAATCCGATTGTTGTGAATAACGTATCAAAGCCACTTCGTCTGTTTGATCAGGATCATTAATATCCTTGGTATTAGTATCGATATTCTGTTGGTTATTAGTAAAAACCACTACACGTCTGGATTTTCTTGAGCGAATCTGATGCTCCACCGGCACATCTTCTTGATTTTCTCTTTCCTGTTGTTCCAAATCGTTGATTAATTTGTATGACCATCGAGGAACTTTTTTACTGATTTCTTTTATTCCAATAGGGCTTTTTCTAATTTTTTGATCATTAGGATCAGTTATAATTGCATGAAATAAAAATTTCAAAAATTTTTTTCCATTTTCTGAATCAATTCTTCCTTGTTGTTGTTCTGAAAATAAAGAAAGGCCTTTCAAATTTAAATTTGATCTTGACTCTCTAGCAAATTCACTGATTAAAGTCAAGAAATGACCAATTTCTGTTGATAATGGTTTTTTCTCAAATCTATCTATTTTTTGTTCAAATTCTTGGTAATCAGTATCAGTAAAAAGGATACCATGAATCTTATTTATCCAAATTGTCTCCATGAAATTTTCTATGGAAGTTTCGTTTATAATTGAAGG